AATGAATTGCCTGATAAAAAGGATTACCTTGATAGGGTAAATCATGAAATTTATAATTTCATTCATTATATTTAACAGAATTAAACTGTTTCCAAAAGAATCAAAATCTATTGTGCGTCGTACACTAAAATATAAAAAGATAAGCTAATTAAGCTATTGGGTTCATACCCCACTTATAAAGGTTATAATCCTTTTCTTTTTAATTAAAAAGATTTCAAACAATATTTTTATTATTACTTTAATATTTGGAACATTAATTACAATTTCCTCAAATTCTTGATTAGGAGCTTGAATAGGGCTAGAAATTAATTTATTATCATTTATCCCCCTAATAAATGATAATAAAAAAAATTTATTAACCTCAGAAAGTTCATTAAAATATTTTTTAACTCAAGCTTTTGCTTCTTCAATTTTATTATTTGCTATTATTATTTTAATATTTTTCTTTAATAATAATCTTTCACAATTTTACAGATTGAATGAAATTTTAATTTTATCAACATTAATACTAAAAAGAGGAGCTGCTCCCTTTCATTTTTGATTCCCTGAAGTTATAGAAGGTCTATCATGAATTAATGGACTAATTTTAATAACTTGACAAAAAATTGCTCCTTTAATATTAATTTCTTATAATTTTTGTTATAATTTCTTTATAATATCAATTATTTTATCAATATTAATTGGTTCATTAGGAGGGTTAAATCAAACATCAATTCGTAAATTAATGGCTTTCTCATCAATTAACCATTTAGGATGAATATTATTAGCAATAATAAATAATGAACTATTATGAATAACATATTTTTTATTATATTCTCTATTATCAATTTCAATTATTATAATATTCAATAATTTTAAACTATTTTATTTCAATCAAATTTTTAATATTTCAATAATAAATCCAATTATTAAATTCTTAATTTTTTTAAATTTATTATCATTAGGAGGATTACCACCATTTTTAGGATTTTTACCAAAATGATTAGTAATTCAAAATTTAACTAGCATAAATCAATTATTTATTTTAACTATTTCTGTTTGTTTAACACTAATTACTTTATATTTTTACTTACGGTTATCTTATAGAATTTTTATATTAAATTATCAAAAAAATACATGAATATTGAAAAATACATATAATATAAAAATATCATCTATAAGTTTAATTTTAAATTTTATTTCAATTGGGGGATTATTAATAATTTTAATATTTTATATAATTTTATAAGAATTTAAGTTAAATAAACTAATAGCCTTCAAAGCTGAAAATATTTGTATTAATCTTTTAATTCTTAAGCCTTAATAAATTATTTATTCCTTTAGAATTGCAGTCTAATATCATTATTGACTATAAAGCCTGATTAAAGAGATAATTCCCATAAATAAATTTACAATTTATTGCCTAAACTTCAGCCATTTAATCGCGACAATGATTATTTTCAACAAATCATAAGGATATTGGAACTTTATATTTTATTTTTGGGGCCTGAGCTGGAATAGTAGGAACATCATTAAGTATTCTTATTCGAGCTGAATTAGGTCACCCAGGAGCTTTTATTGGAGATGATCAAATTTATAATGTTATTGTAACTGCTCATGCATTTATTATAATTTTTTTTATAGTTATACCTATTATAATTGGAGGATTTGGGAATTGATTAGTACCTTTAATATTAGGAGCTCCTGATATAGCATTCCCTCGAATAAATAATATAAGTTTTTGAATATTACCTCCTTCTTTAACTCTTCTAATTTCTAGAAGTATAGTAGAAAATGGAGCTGGAACAGGATGAACTGTTTACCCTCCTCTTTCTTCAGGAATTGCACATGCTGGGGCATCTGTTGATTTAGCTATTTTTTCCCTTCATTTAGCTGGGATTTCTTCAATTTTAGGAGCTGTAAATTTCATTACTACAGTTATTAATATACGATCACCAGGAATTACATTAGACCGAATACCTTTATTTGTATGATCAGTAGTAATTACAGCTGTATTACTATTATTATCTTTACCAGTATTAGCAGGAGCAATTACTATACTATTAACTGATCGAAATTTAAATACATCTTTTTTCGATCCTGCTGGAGGGGGAGACCCAATTTTATATCAACATTTATTCTGATTTTTTGGTCATCCTGAAGTTTACATTTTAATTTTACCTGGATTTGGAATAATTTCACACATTATTACTCAAGAAAGAGGTAAAAAGGAAACTTTTGGAAATTTAGGAATAATTTATGCTATATTAGCAATTGGATTATTAGGATTTATTGTTTGAGCACATCATATATTTACAGTTGGAATAGACGTTGATACTCGAGCCTATTTTACTTCAGCTACTATAATTATTGCTGTTCCTACAGGTATTAAAATTTTTAGTTGATTAGCTACTTTACATGGAACACAATTAACTTATAGTCCAGCTATACTTTGAGCATTTGGATTTGTATTTTTATTTACTGTAGGAGGATTAACAGGAGTAGTATTAGCTAATTCTTC